TTGAATGAGCCCCTTGAAAGCTTGAGGCAAATAAACGCATTTTTGTTCTACGTCTCCGAGCTACATATCCCCGTCTAATTCTGGTCATTGAATAGATGAAACTTTGACGAATAACTAATAGATTTCCTTTCTTTCAGTTATTCTTTTTCCCTTTCCTAGTCTATTAATAACAAAGCTTTTTTTCCAATGTATAAACTCAAAATTCCAATGGCCTTGGCTACTATAACCTTCCCGACCACTATTTTTCTTTTTTCTAGACATTTCACTTCGAAATAAGAAATCGTATTCTACTAGGTATCAAAATATAGTCAATAAAAATATAGTCAATATATATATATATATAAATGGATAAAGAAATAGTGGATTCCATCGTTTCTATGCTTACTTCTTAAACGGTGAGGTCTTCTCTATACACCGGAGCCTTTACTTCATTTAATCAAAGTTTTTGATAACTTGTATAGTTCACATTCTTTGGCTCTACCCATGAATTATCCAGTAATAGTTCTTTCACGACGAGATCTACTTATACAGTAACGGTATTTAATTATGAAAGTTGGCTGGGTAGCTAACCCTGTTAGTCCGTTCTTGCAAGAGGGGACCTAATCTTTCTGTTTTTTAAGTAAGATTTCCTCCGCTTAATGGATAACCATTTGCTACTAATGGAGAATTTCTTCTCATCTTAAATTGAGGTGATTGGATTTGTACCAATGGAAACCATAAATTTCATACACAATAGACTGAATAGATTTTTTGTAGATATTGAATGGAGTTCTTTTTCTATTCTATCCTATTCGCCGGTACTGATGATTGATACTGGAAAAAGTTTTCTTTCTTTTGTTTTGTACCAGCTCATGATCTGGACGAGTCGCACATACACCCTAGTACATGTTCCTCGACGCTGAGGGCATCCCCGAAGAGCGGGAGATTTTGTGACATTTCTGATTGGCTGTCTTGTATTTCTAATAAGTTGTTTAATAGTTGGCATGTTGAATCATATAAATAATTAAATAATGGGCTGGTTTAGATCAATCCTAACCGGATAATTACGAATTACTTCTATTTATTAAATTATTAAATTCGGCAAAAAGAGAAAATATGAAATTGCGGATTTACGCGAAATCGGGGCTTTTTTCACTCAACCGCTACAAGATCAATAATTCCATAAGCTTGGGCTTCTGTTGCTGACATAAAAACATCTCTTTCCATGTCTTCCGAGACAACCCATAAGGGTTTGCCCGTTCTTTGTACATAAACCCTTGTGAGGGTTTCACGCAGTTTCAGCAGTTCTTCCGCTTCCAGGATAAATTCTCCCGTTTGTGCCTCATAAAAAGAACTAGCAGGTTGATGGATCATTACCCTGATGGTATAACATAATAACATAAAAAGGCTTCCTTTATTTCGCATGATGAAGAGAAAAGAAAGATTAAAGAATAACAAGAAAAAAGATAGAATTGAACAACCGTACAGGCATCCTTTGTGCATACGGCTCTATAATAAAATTGACCTTTACCTTCCAAGAGAAAAATAGGATCTATCAGATCCCGATCGGTAAATGATCAAATTACCATCCTTCCCTTCGGAGGAGTTCAAAAATACTATGATGGCTCCGTTGCTTTATCTATTTTTTTGTTTGTCTTCGATTCAGCAATCCCAAAGTTTCTTTTTATCTGATCAAATAAGGAAAAAAGAATTTTTTTTTTCGCACTCTTTCAGAACATAAATATTATTAAGAGTCCCCTGGTGTGAAAATAAAAAAGTTTGTGACGCTGAACTGGAATCCCCGATAGAAAAAATAGGAAATACCCCCTTATCTCATACTACTCTCTCGATACATAATCTAATGTTTTGAAAAAACAATCAATAATTTTTTATATCGAATTCAAAGTGCCATGCTATTATTACTTAATATTCATATGGCGAAGGCATAGTCTTCTTTTTCTTGCAAACAAAAACCTCATTGGCGCCAAGCGTGAGGGAATGCTAGACGTTTGGTAATTTCTCCTCCGACCAAGATAAAAGATCCCATTGAAGCGGCTAATCCCATGCATATTGTATGTACATCTGGTCGCACAAATTGCATAGTATCATAAATAGCGACTCCAGGGATTACCCATCCGCCAGGAGAGTTTATAAACAAATACAGATCTTTGGTATCATCCTCGATACTAAGATATACCATAAGACCAATAAGTTGATTCGAGATCTCACTATCAACCTCCTGGCCTAAAAAAAGTAATCTTTCTCGATAAAGTCGGTTGATTAGGGTAAATTTGTATCCCTTAAGAACCGTACAGGCGCCTTTTGACGCATACGGTTCAACAAAAAAATTGCGAAAAAGAATCAATGTGCAGATTCCAATCCTCTTTCTTTTTTCATAGAAGGCTCTTTCTGACTTCTAACGAAAGGGCTTTTTTTCGATTTTTCAAAAAAAGACGAGTTTTTACTCCTTTCCTTATAATATAAAAATTCACTAAACTTATCGAATTAACTTCTCATTGAT